AATGAGATGCCTGATTAAAGGGTTACCTTGATAGGGTAAATAAAGTAAAAAAATTACTCTCATTATATAAGACAGAATTAAACTATCACTTTTAGTATCAAAAACTAACGTGCATCTTACACCTCTATATAAAAAGGTAAGCTAAATTTAAGCTAATGGGTTCATACCCCATTTATGGAGGCATTAATCCTCCCCTTTTTAATGTACAACAACTCTATAAAACTTCTCTTCCTATCATCATTAATGATAGGAACGATCCTGTCCATTTCATCAAATTCCTGATTAGGAGTTTGAATAGGACTAGAGATCAACTTACTTTCCATTATTCCATTATTAACAGATAACAAAAACATAATAATTAATGAATCAGCAATCAAGTATTTTATTATTCAAGCAATAGCATCAACAATATTATTAGTTTCAATCCTATTAATTCAAATAAAATACACAATATGGTGAGAAAAGGAAAATATTCCATCAACAATAATTATATCGAGAATAATATTAAAAATAGGTGCAGCACCATTTCATTTCTGATTACCAGAAGTTATAGGATCATCTAGATGAATAAATTGTCTAATTTTATTAACATGACAAAAAATTGCTCCAATAATAACATTATCATATTGCATTAAAATAGGAATATTTACATTTTCAGTAATCATAACAAGAATCATTATTGGAGCAATAGGAGGATTAAATCAAACATCTTTACGTCAAATTATAGCATATTCATCAATTAGACATCTAGGCTGAATAATTAGATCAATAATCATTAGAGAAAACACATGAGAATTATACTTCTATATTTATTTCCTCCTAAATACAGTAATAGTGTTAATATTCAGAAACATAAAACTGTTTTTCCTAAACCAAGTTTATCTATCAGGAAACATAAAAACAGAAATTAAATTCATAATAATATTATCACTTCTATCACTAGGTGGACTACCACCTATACTAGGATTTCTACCAAAATGAATTGTTATTCAATCACTCGTTGATAATAATATAACAACAATAATATTTCTAATAGTAATATTCACAACCATTACACTATATTACTACATACGAATTAGATTTTCAGCAATTATTATATCACATACTGAAAATTCATGATCAGTGGATATTAAAAACAATAAATCAAAAATAATTATACCCATAATAACAACAATTTCACTGATAGGACTAATTTGCACATCAAACTTCATATTATTTTACTAAGGACTTAAGTTAATAAAACTAATAACCTTCAAAGTTATAATTAAAAGTTATCTTTTAGGCCTTAGTAAAATAATATTCTTACACCTCTAGAATTGCAGTCTAGAATCAACAACTGAATATAAGACCATTAAAGAATGATAGAAGAGAATAATTCTCATAAATAGATTTACAATCTACCGCCTAATAATTCAGCCATCCTACCGCAAAAATGACTATTCTCGACAAATCATAAGGACATTGGAACCCTATACTTTATATTTGGTGCGTGAGCAGGAATGGTAGGAACATCTATAAGAATAATTATTCGAGCAGAATTAGGACAACCAGGATCAATAATTGGAGATGATCAAATTTACAATGTTATTATTACAGCCCACGCATTCGTCATAATTTTCTTTATAGTTATACCTATTATAATTGGAGGATTTGGAAATTGACTTGTTCCACTAATAATTGGTGCACCAGATATAGCATTCCCACGAATAAATAATATAAGATTCTGATTATTACCACCATCATTAATTCTCCTTCTCTCATCTTCCATGGTAGACAGTGGAGCTGGTACAGGTTGAACAGTTTACCCCCCACTTGCAGGAGCTATTGCACACGGTGGTGCATCCGTAGACCTAGCTATTTTCTCATTACATTTAGCAGGTATTTCATCAATTCTAGGAGCAGTAAATTTTATTACAACAGCAATTAATATACGATCAGATAGAATAACTATAGATCAAACACCACTATTTGTTTGATCAGTAGCAATTACAGCTCTATTACTACTGTTATCACTACCTGTTCTAGCAGGAGCAATTACAATACTATTAACTGACCGAAATCTTAACACATCATTCTTTGACCCTGCAGGAGGAGGAGATCCAATTCTTTATCAACATTTATTTTGATTCTTTGGACATCCAGAAGTTTATATTTTAATTCTACCAGGATTTGGTATTATCTCACATATCGTTTGCCAAGAAAGTGGTAAAATTGAATCATTTGGAACACTAGGAATAATTTATGCAATATTATCAATTGGACTTATAGGATTTATTGTATGAGCACACCACATATTCACAGTAGGAATAGACGTTGATACACGAGCATACTTTACATCAGCAACTATAATTATTGCAGTACCAACAGGAATCAAGGTATTCAGATGATTAGCAACTCTATACGGAACAAAATTTAAATTTAATCCTCCCCTCTTATGAGCTCTAGGATTCATTTTCCTATTCACAATGGGGGGATTAACAGGATTAGTATTAGCAAATTCATCACTAGACATTGTACTACATGACACCTATTATGTTGTAGCTCACTTTCATTATGTATTATCAATAGGAGCAGTATTTGCAATTATAGGCGGAATTATTCAATGATATCCATTATTTACAGGATTAACAATAAATAATAAATGATTAAAAATTCAATTTTCTATTATATTTATTGGAGTTAACTTAACCTTCTTCCCTCAACACTTCTTAGGACTAGCAGGAATACCACGACGATATTCAGATTATCCTGACGCATATACATCATGAAACGTTATTTCAAGTATTGGATCAACTATTTCAATTGTAGGAATCATTATATTTATTCTAATTATATGAGAAAGAATAATTAAAAACCGAACAGTCATTTTTAGAGTAAACATAAGAAGATCAACAGAATGATTACAAAATAATCCTCCTGCAGAACATAGATATTCAGAATTACCATTAATTAATAAATTCTAATATGGCAGATTAATGCATTAGATTTAAGCTCTAAAAATAAAGGTTTGACCTTTTATTAGAAATATAATGGCAACATGATCAAATTTATCATTACAAGATGGAGCCTCCCCTTTAATAGAACAACTATCATTCTTTCATGACCATACCATAGTTGTTCTATTATTAATTACAGCAATTGTAGGATACTCACTTAGATATATACTAATAATAAACTATACAAACCGAAATATACTTCATGGACACTTAATTGAAACTATCTGAACAGCCCTACCAGCCGTAACATTAATTTTCATCGCATTACCATCTCTACGATTATTATATTTACTTGATGATTCATCTAATGCATTAATTACAATCAAAACAATTGGACGACAATGATACTGAAGTTATGAATACTCAGACTTCATTAATGTTGAATTCGACACATACATAACACCAGAAAAAGACCTAGAAATTGACGATTTTCGACTTCTAGAAGTAGATAACCGAACTATCTTACCTATAAATACAGAAGTACGAGTATTAACTAGAGCATCAGATGTACTACACTCATGAGCTGTACCAGCCCTAGGAATTAAAATTGATGCAACACCTGGACGATTAAACCAAGGAACATTTTTAATTAATCGTCCAGGATTATTTTTTGGACAATGCTCTGAAATCTGTGGAGCAAACCACAGATTTATACCAATTGTAATTGAAAGAACATCAGTTAAATTATTTATTAAATGATTATCCAGTATAATATAAGGAGTTAGTTAAAATATAACATTAGAATGTCAATCTAAAATAACTAAATATTAGTACACCTTGAAACCATCAGATGACTGAAAGTAAGTAATGGTCTCTTAAACCAAAAAATAGTAAATTAACGTCTACTTCTGATGAGGAAAAATATATTAAACCAAATCCCTCAAATATCACCTATAATATGATTTTCATTATTCATTTTATTTTCAATTACAATAATTTTATTTAACCAAATAAATTTCTTCTCTTATAAGCCAAATATAATTAAAAGAATTGAAAAAACAATTAAAAAAAAGAGTATAAATTGAAAATGATAACAAATTTATTTTCAACATTCGATCCATCAACTAACATTTTTAATTTATCATTAAACTGAACTAGAACATTTCTAGGATTATTATTAATTCCATCAATGTTCTGATTAATACCATCACGAATTAATATTTTATGAAATAAACTAAACTTAACCCTACATAATGAATTCAAGACCTTATTAGGACCAAAATCATTTCATGGATCAACATTCATTTTTATTTCAATTTTCATTATAATACTATTCAATAACTTTATAGGATTATTCCCATACATTTTTACAAGAACAAGTCACATAACATTAACATTCACAATTGCATTACCAATATGAATAAGATTTATATTATTTGGATGAATTAATCATACAAATCACATATTTACACATTTAGTTCCACAAGGAACACCAACTGCACTAATATCATTCATAGTAATAATTGAAACTATTAGAAATATTATTCGACCAGGAACCCTAGCAGTGCGATTAGCAGCAAATATAATTGCTGGACATTTATTACTAACACTATTAGGAAATACAGGTCCATCACTAACAATAAGAACAATTTATATTCTAATTATTGGACAAATACTACTTTTAATTCTAGAATCAGCAGTAGCAATAATTCAAGCATATGTATTCTCAATTTTAAGAACATTATATTCAAGAGAAGTTTATTAAACTTATGTTAACAACTCATTCAAATCACCCATTTCATATAGTAGATTATAGACCATGACCATTAACCGGAGCCATTGGAGCAATAGTAATAGTATCAGGATTAGCAAAATGATTTCATATATATAACATCAACTTACTTATTATTGGAATAACAATTACAATTTTAACAATAATTCAATGATGACGAGATGTAATCCGAGAAGGAACATTTCAAGGATTACATACTAAATTCGTTTCAATAGGACTACGATGAGGAATAATTTTATTTATTGCATCAGAAGTATTATTCTTTATATCATTCTTCTGAGCATTTTTCAGTAGAAGACTAGCACCAACAATTGAATTAGGAATAATATGACCACCAATAGGAATTCAACCATTTAACCCAATACAAATTCCATTACTTAATACAGCAATTCTACTTGCATCAGGTGTTACAGTAACATGAGCACATCATAGAATTATAGAATCTAATCATTCACAAGCAACACAAGGGCTATTTTTTACAGTACTTTTAGGAATATACTTTACAATACTACAAATATATGAATATTGAGAAGCACCATTTACTATTGCCGATGCAGTATATGGATCAACCTTCTTCGTTGCAACAGGATTCCACGGACTACATGTAATTATTGGTACACTATTTTTAATAACATGCTTAATTCGACATTTAATGAATCAATTTTCACCAAATCATCACTTTGGATTTGAAGCTGCAGCATGATACTGACACTTTGTAGACGTAGTATGACTATTCCTTTATTTATCAATTTACTGATGAGGTAGATAATTATTTTTCTAGTATAAATAGTACATTTGACTTCCAATCAAAAAGCTTGATTTTTATCAAGAAAAATAATTATAATCTTAATAATAAGAATTTCAATTAGATTCATCTTACCAATATTAGTAATAACAATTGCAACAATTCTATCAAAAAAGTCAATTAATGACCGAGAAAAAAGATCACCATTTGAATGTGGATTTGATCCAAAAAGATCAGCACGAATACCATTCTCACTTCAATTCTTCCTAATTGCAGTTATTTTTCTAATTTTTGATGTAGAAATTGCATTAATTTTACCAATTGTAATTATCTTAAAAACATCAAATATTATAATATGAACAATTTCTACGATAATCTTTATTTTAATCCTATTAATAGGGTTATATTACGAATGAAATCAGGGAGCCCTTAAATGAGCAGAATAGGGTTGTAGTTAACTATAACATTTGGTTTGCAACTAAAAAGTATTGAAATATCAATCAACCTTAATTAAAATAAGAAGCGAAATATTGCAATCAGTTTCGACCTGAATTATGGCATTAAATATGCCCTTATTTATTAATTGAAGCCAAAATAGAGGCGTATTACTGTTAATAATATAAATGAACAAAAGTTCCAATTAAGGAAATGTAAAGTTAATATGAAAGCTGCTAACTTTTTATAATAGCGGTTAAACTCCGTTAACATTTCTAATATTTATATAGTTTAAATAAAACATTACATTTTCACTGTAAAAATAATATAAAAATATTTATAAATACCTAAAAATAAAATTATTTCCCTAACATCTTCAGTGTTATACTCTAAATTATGAGCTATTTAGGTAATAAATAAAAAAAAACATAAACAAAATAAATATTCAAAAAATAAACGTTAATAAATAAACCTTAAAATTAGAATCATATAAAGATTGAATATAATCAATCACATACAAAAAAAAAGAATAAAAACCCTGACCACCAAAAAATTCACCTCAACCATAATCAAAAGACTTTGATAAATTATAACCAGCCCTTAAAGGTAAATATCTAACATAATTAGTTGAAAGAAAAGGTATAAATCATATAGAACCAACAAATCTAACAAAAGATAAAAAACTTAAAGAAAATAAACCATAAAAATAATCAAAATCAGAAACCAAATAACCAAAATAAGAACCTAAAACAACAACAAACATAGTTAAAAACTTTAAATATCATGGCAAAATAATTACATAAGGAACAGGAAAAATTAATCAAGATAAAAATCTACCACCAAAAACAGCAACAAATAATAAACCAATTATACCAAAAGAAATAAAATAACTCTTATCATCAAAAAAATAACTAGGATAAAAATTATTATCACCCATTATTGAATAATAAAATAAACGAAAAGAATAAGAAGCTGTTAAACCAGTGGAAAAGAAATATAAAAAAAAAATTAAAAAATTAACTCAACTCAAACAAACAATCTCAAGAATCAAATCCTTAGAATAAAAACCAGCAAGAAAAGGTATACCACATAAAGATAAACTAGAAACATTAAAACATACAGAAGTTAAAGGTATAAAATTAACAATTGAACCCATAAAACGAATATCCTGAGAATCCTTCAAATTATGAATTATTGATCCTGCACATATAAATAGTAATGCCTTAAACAAAGCATGAGTAAGTAAATGAAAAAAAGCAAGACCAGAATATCCTATAGACAAAATTCTCATCATTAAACCTAATTGACTTAAAGTAGAAAGAGCAATAATTTTTTTCAAATCAAACTCAAAATTAGCTCCTAAACCAGCCATAAATATTGTTATACAACCAATCAATAATAAAAACCAGCCATAATTATAAGTTAATAATATTGGTCTAAAACGAATTAATAAATATACACCAGCAGTAACAAGAGTAGATGAATGAACCAAAGCAGAAACAGGTGTTGGAGCTGCTATAGCAGCAGGTAGTCATGAAGAAAAAGGAATCTGAGCTCTTTTAGTTATAGCAGCAAGAATAATTAATATAGTAATAATCCTTATTTCAAAAGAATCATAAATAAAATAATAATAATTAACATAATTTCATCTACCAAAATTTAACATTCAAGCAATTGAAATCAAAATAGAAACATCACCAATACGATTTGACAAAGCAGTTAATATCCCAGCATTATAAGACTTTACATTTTGATAATAAATAACTAAACAATAAGAAACTAAACCCAAACCATCTCAACCTAATAAAATACTAATTAAATTTGGTCTAATAATCAAAAGAACTATAGAAAAAATAAATATTAAAACAATCATAATGAAACGATTAATATTCTTTTCACCATACATATAATCGTTTCTATAATAAATAACAAGAGAAGAAATATACATAACAAAAGATATAAAAATTAAAGATATTCAATCAAAAATAAAAATCATAACTACCATTGATCTATTTAAACTAAAAAGCTCCCATTCAATAAAAACTCTATAATCAAATATTAAATAATAAATACCAAATAAAAAAATCAAAGTTCTAAACAAAAATAAAAAAAAAAATCTCAATGAACAAATAGAAAATAAATACACGGCCTAAGATGAAAAATTCATATCATTGATTCCACAAAACAACATTTTTAATTAAAATACTTAAGCAATTAAAAATAAAAATACTCCCCCTTTAAACAAAAAATATTAAGGGGGAATCAATGTAAAAATAAAAGATGATATTCACGTAAATATCCTAAAGAACAAGTATAAATACCTGAATAATAAAATCCATGTTGAGAATAAGAATATATATACAATGTATAAACAGCACTAAAAAAAGACAAAAAAATTAACATTATAAATATATATGGAGATCATGAAATAATTCTATTTAATAATCTAAATTCACCAATTAAATTTAAAGAAGGAGGAGCAGCCATATTTGATGAACTAAGAAGAAATCACCAAAGAGATATAGTAGGCATTAAATTAATTATACCCCTATTAACTAATAATCTTCGTCTACCTAAACGCTCATAAATAATATTTGATAAACAAAATAAACCAGAAGAACATAAACCATGACCAACCATTAAAGATAAAGAACCTATACAACCTCATCAATTTATAGTCATCAAACCACCAACCACCATTCTTATATGTGCAACAGAAGAATAAGCAATTAAAGACTTTAAATCAACCTGACGAAAACAAACAAATCTAATAACAGCACCACCAAATAAACTTAAAGATAACCAAAAATAATTAAAACACAAACCCAAATAAGAAATAACCCTCATAATACGAAAAATACCATAACCACCAAGCTTTAATAATACCCCAGCAAGAATTATTCTACCAGAAATAGGAGCTTCAACATGAGCCTTAGGAAGTCAAAGATGAAATAAAAATATAGGCATCTTAACCAAAAAAGCAAACATAGAAAAAACATAAAACATAAAATAAAAAGAACCACAATCAGATAATAATGGGAAATAAAGAGTATTAAAAATCCCATTAATCCTAAATAAAACCAATAATAAAGGTAATCTAGCAACTAAAGTATAAAAAATCAAATAAATACCAGCCTGCAAACGCTCAGGTTGATAACCCCAACCTAAAATCAAAAATAAAGTAGGAACCAATCTAGACTCAAAAAAAATATAAAAAGACAATAAACTCAAACTAGAAAAAGAACAATATAAAGTAATTAATAATAATAAAACCAAAAAAACAAAAAAATTAGAATGATAAGAATATAAATAAATTGATCTTCTCGCAGTAATTATTAAAGAACAAATTCAAAAACTCAACAAAATCAATATAAAAGAAAAATAATCAACACCAAAAAAATAACCAATCATATTTAAATCAGCATAAGAATAAACAGAAAATATAAAAACAAAACTTAACAAAAATATTAAAGAATGAACCAATCATCAACAATTACCTAATAAACAAACAGGGATCAAAAAAACAATCATAAATAAATACTTTAACATAAACACAAAAAAAAAGAATTAAAAAAATCATTACCATGAGAACGAATTATTGAAACTAAAATAGAAAGCCCTAAAGCACCTTCACAAACAGAAAAAACTAAAAAAATAATAGGAAAAAAATAATCATAATCAAACTCAACTAAAAAAATAACAATCAATATAAAAAGAGAAAGAACGATATATTCCAATCTTAACAAAACCATCAATAAATGTTTACGTTTAGAAGAAAAAACGTAAACACCAGAAACATAAATTAATAAAGAAGTAAAAATAGAAAATATAAACATTAGTTTTAATAGTTTAAAAAAAACATTGGTCTTGTAAACCAAAATTAAGAAAAACACTTTTAAAACTTCAAGGGTAGAAAATCTTTCTATCATTGATCCCCAAAATCAACATTTTAATAAACTAACCCTTGATATGATTAAAATACTAATTATAAGAATATCAAACTTAATAAATATTAATTTTATTAAATTAAATCACCCTATATCAATAATAATAATAATTATTATTCAAACCATAATAATTGGAATAATAACAGGATCAATGATAGAAAGATTTTGACTATCATACATTTTATTCTTAACATTTTTGGGAGGAATAATAGTATTATTTATTTACATTACAAGAATTGCATCAAATGAAATATTTAATATTAAATCAACAAATGTAGTAATCTCAATTATTATAATTACAATATTAATAGTAATATTCTTTAATATAGAAAAAGTTATATTTACAGAAATCATTAAAAATACAGAAACAACAAACACAAGACACATATTAAACTTTCAAGAAATAACAATATCACTAACAAAATTATATAATAACCCCACAATTATTATTACAATTATAATAATGATTTATTTATTCATTGCATTACTAGCAGTAGTTAAAATTACAAACATTAATCAAGGACCTATCCGCAAAATAAACTAATAACTAATGAATAAACCATTACGACTTAAACATCCAATAATCAAAATCATTAATAATTCATTAATTGACTTACCAGCTCCTACAAACATTTCATTCTGATGAAATCTAGGATCACTATTAGGATTATGCTTAATAATTCAAATCATTACAGGATTATTCTTAACTATACATTACACTCCCAATATTGAAATAGCCTTTAGAAGTGTAGTTCACATTTGTCGAGACGTAAATAATGGTTGAATCATCCGAACATTACATGCTAATGGAGCATCAATATTCTTTATTTGTATTTACTTACATGTAGGACGAGGAATTTATTATGGATCTTATATATACATAAATACATGAATAACCGGTACATTAATTTTATTTTTAGTAATAGCAACAGCATTTATAGGATATGTTCTACCTTGAGGACAAATATCATTTTGAGGAGCAACAGTTATTACAAATCTATTATCTGCAATTCCATATATTGGAACAGACATTGTACAATGAGTATGAGGAGGATTTGCAGTAGATAACGCAACACTTAATCGATTCTACACATTCCATTTCGTATTACCTTTTATTATTGCCGCAATGGTAATAATTCATCTATTCTTCCTTCATCAAACAGGATCTAATAATCCAATTGGTCTAAATAGAAATATTGATAAAATTCCATTCCATCCATATTTTACATACAAGGACACAATTACATTCATCCTAATAACAATAGCCTTAGTAATATTATGCCTTATTAATCCATACATACTAGGTGATCCAGACAATTTCGTGCCAGCCAACCCACTAGTAACACCAATCCATATTCAACCTGAATGATACTTCCTTTTCGCATACGCAATTTTACGATCAATCCCCAATAAATTAGGAGGTGTTATTGCATTACTATTATCAGTAAGAATTATTATAATTTTACCATTTTACAACAAAACTAAATTTCGAGGAATTCAATTCTACCCAATTAACCAAATTATTTTCTGAATTATAGTGATTGTAGTATGCTTATTAACATGAATTGGAAAACGACCAGTAGAAGAACCATATATTACAACAGGTCAAATCCTAACAATTATATACTTTACCTATTTCCTAATTAACATTCACATCGCAAAAATATGAGATTCATTAATTAGGAAATAAGTTAATTAGCTTAAGAAAAGCATATGTTTTGAAAACATAAGATTAGAAGTTTAATTCCTCTATTAACTTTAAATTTCTCAAAAAATTTAACTAAATTATTGAAAGAAATATAACCCTCAAACCAATAAAGAAAAATAAAAAATTTAAGGACAAAGGTAAGAAACTTTTTCAAGCCAAATATATAAGTTTATCATAACGAAATCGAGGTAAAGTTCCACGAACTCAAACAAAAAAAAACGAAACAAGAGAAAGCTTAATAAAAAACATAAAAGAATAAAAATCACCACCCAAAAAAACCAATGAAAACAACATACTTATAAAAATAATTCTTGTATATTCAGCCAAAAAAATTAAAGTAAATCCACCAGCCCCATACTCAATATTAAAACCAGAAACCAACTCAGACTCCCCTTCGGCAAAATCAAAAGGAGTCCGATTGGTTTCTGCCAAACAAGAAGCAAAAAAAGATAAACCTAAAGGAAAACAAAAAACAATAAATCAACAATAAATCTGAAAATTCATAAAATCAAATATATTGAATCTACCAATTAATAAAATTAAAGAAAGTAAAATTAAAGCTAATCTAACTTCATAAGAAATTGTTTGAGCAACAGAGCGCAAAGAACCCAATAATGAATAATTTGAATTAGATGATCAACCAGCAATTATTAAAGTATAAACTCTTAATCTAGTACAACAAAGAAAAAATAAAAATCCATAAGGAAAAGAACATATATAAGTTATATAAGGAAAAATAGATCAAATAAATAATGAAATCATTAAATTAAAAACAGGAGAAAAATAATACAAAAAATAATTAGATATAAAAGGAATAGGCTGCTCCCTACAAATTAACTTAATAGCATCACTAAAAGGCTGAGGAATACCTAAAAATCCAACCTTATTTGGTCCCTTACGAATCTGAATATATCCTAAAACCTTACGCTCCAACAAGGTTAAAAAAGCCACTCTAATTAAGACACAAACAACTAAAAGAAAAAAATTCAAAATAAATATAATTAAATCATATATTATCAATACTATTTGTAGAAAAAATCCACATAAATGAATTCTAAATTCAACACATTAATCTGTCAAAATAGTAAAAAATTAATTTTAACCAATAAACAAAAAATATTTTAATCATATGGTCCTTTCGTACTAATATGAATAATTTTATCTTAGGATAGAAACCGACCTGGCTCACGCCGGTCTGAACTCAGATCATGTAAGAATTTAAAGGTCGAACAGACCTAATTATTAAGCTACTACACCTAAAACTAATCTTAATCCAACATCGAGGTCGCAATCCATCTTGTCGATATGAACTCTCAAAAATGATTACGCTGTTATCCCTAAGGTAACTTAATCTTATGATCATAAATTATGGATCAAATAAACATAAATCAATGATTTAATAATGAAGAGTTTATTTATTCTTCATGTCACCCCAACCAAATATTTAAAGCCCTATATAAAAAGATAAACTAAAAATATATAAAATCAATAAATATTAAGCTCTATAGGGTCTTCTCGTCCTAAAGAAGTATTTAAGCCTTTTAACTTAAAAGTTAAATTCTAAGATTTATTAAGAGACAGTTAATTTCTCGTCAAACCATTCATTCAAGCCTCTAATTAAGAAACTAATGATTATGCTACCTTTGCACGGTCAAAATACCGCGGCTCTTTAAAATATTCAGTGAGCAGGTCAGACTTCAAAATATTATCAAGAAGACATGTTTTTGATAAACAGGCGGAAATTAATTTTGCCTAGTTCCTTATAATAAATTAAAAAAATAATAATTATAAACAAAATAAATATACTAATTACATCATTATTACAAAAATTAAAAAATTAAATAAATTATCTTAATAGAAAACCTAAAAATATTATAAAATCAAAAATAAAAAAAATGAACTAAAACGTAATCAAAAAATAGCTGGTCTTAAGCCTATTATTATATTTTAAAATAATTATAAATTTATAGAAATTAACTTTAAAGCTTATCCCTTAAAGAATAAATAAATCAATATTTTAAATTAAAAAATTAAATTTAAACATCAATCTTTAAAAATTAAATTTTTTCTTAAGAAACTAAATATCTTAGGAAACGAATAACATTTCATTTCCACAAATAAATTAATAATATTTATAAAACAATAACTATAATTTATTTGTAAATCAACCTAAATTGAGATTAATTAATAAAAATCAAAATTTTGATAAACCCTGATACAAAAGGTACGAAAAATAAAATCTACTTATCTAAATTTTTAAAAAATTAATAATTCATTTACATTACTAATAAACTATAATAACAAATAATCAATTCAACAAAAAATACTAAGACAAAAAACAATAAAATTATTTCTATTAAATAAGATAATTAACAAAAAACAATAATAATATAATAAATTAATCAAGACATCCTGAATTGCACAGAATAAAAAATCAGTGTAAATGATATACTTTACTTTAAAGTCTTGTCTTGATCTAAACTTACTAGATACACTTTCCAGTACATCTACTATGTTACGACTTATCTCATATTAATTGAAAATAAATTAAATAACATCAATAATGAGAGCGACGGGCGATGTGTACACATTTCAGAGCCAATATCAATTAAATTAAATAAATTAAATTACTATCAAATCCACCTTCATTAAAAATTTCAAAATTAAATCCATAATAAAAAAAATTTATTGTAACCCATCACACACTTAATTATAAGCTGCACCTTGACCTGAAATAATTTTTAATAGAAAAACAGGAAAATTATAACTCCAAAAAGATTTTCTGATAACGGAGATATACAAACAAATAAATCAAGTAAAGTTAATCGTGTACTATCAATTACGAGATAGGTTCCTCTGAATGGAATGAAATACCGCCAAATTCTTTGGGTTTAAAGACCTTAACTAATATTACCCAGGTAAACTAAAATTAACACTTAAAATAATAGGGTATCTAATCCTAGTTTATTATTTAAGTTTCATAGATTAATAATAAAGAGACATATCAAAAAATAAAATTTCACCTAATAAAATTTTAATAAAACTCAAACTATACTAAAAACTATATTAACCAAAAATATTCACTTGCATTAATCGTATAACCGCGGCTGCTGGCACGAAATTTGCCAATACTTAACCAATTACTAATTCCAAAATAACTTGATAATTAAATTTAATCACTACAAAATAGAACATTTAGTTTAACAAAACTTATATATAATATAAAGAGATAATGAACTTCCAAGCAAGAATAAAACTTTAAAATTTTAAATGAGACACAAACAGTAAAATTAAAATACTTAAAATATTAGACAACAAAAGTATTTAGAATAACAACATAAAAGAAACAGGAAAAAAATCAAAAAAAAATAGAAAATCTTACCCCAAGGTGTACAACAACAACTTCTCTATTATATATTATAAAGATAAATATGGTACTTGTATTTATATAAATGAATTATATTATCTTTCTTTATTATTTAATCTTTCTTTTCACTTAAAAATAAAGAAAGATTAAATAATATAAATAATTTTATTTAACATAATTATGTATTTAACATTATAATAAATTATATGTAAATGTTCATATAATATTATATTAATATATAATTATATTATTATAAATAATTGATTTTAATTATATAATTATAATATAATATACATATAAATAATTAAAATATTATTATAATAATATTAAATATTTAAGTTATATTTATTATATCAAATTATAATAATGTAAAATATTTAATTACATTACAATATATATTTTATTATACAATCATTTCTTTTGCCTAAAAAACATAAGTAGCTACAATCCTCATTGAAAATATAATTATAAATAATCACTTAATATTGAATAAATATTACTTATAATGATATATTAAATTAAATGTAATATATTAAAATAAATAATTGATTTTAATTATACAATTATAATATAATATATATATAAATAAATTAAATAATTGATTTTAATTATACAATTATAATATAATATATATATAAATAATTAAAATATTATTATAATAATATTAAATATTTAAGTTATATTTATTATATCAAATTATAATAATGTAAAATATTTAATTACATTACAATATATATTTTATTATACAATCATTTCTTTTGCCTAAAAAACATAAGTAGCTACAATCCTCATTGAAAATATAATTATAAATAATCACTTAATATTGAATAAATATTACTTATAATGATATATTAAATTAAATGTAATATATTAAAATAAATAATTTATATTAATTAATATAAAATATAAGGAATAAAGGAGAGAAAATTAAGTAAATTTTACAATATAAAAGAAAAATATACAAAGACAATTTCTTAAAAAAAACTTTCAATTTGTATATAAAATACAAAAGCTTGAA